TCTTCTTAATAGAAGGGACATTTGGCGATAAGCTTGTGCTTGTTTGGAGAGATCATCATAAATTATTAAAGTATGCCGTTCGCGATACATAAAATACTCAGCCAGGGCTGCTCCCGTATAAGGGGCGAGGTATTGTAATGTAGCAGGTGAATCCGCCATTTCAGCTACTACAATAGTGTATTCCATAGCCCCCTCTTCATGGAAAGTAGTTACTACTTGAGCCACGGAGGATGCTCTTTGACCGATAGCTACATAAACACATATTACATCTTGCCCTTTTTGATTGAGAATTGTATCTGTGGCTACTGCTGTTTTGCCAGTCTGTCTGTCCCCAATAATTAACTCTCGCTGACCGCGCCCTATGGGGATCATCGAATCGATAGCAATAAGCCCTGTTTGAAGGGGTTCATATACGGAACGCCTGGAAATTATACCCGGAGCAGGAGATTCAATTAAGCGAGATTCCGAAGCTACAATTTCGCCTCTCCCATCAATAGGTTTAGCCAGAGCATTTATAACACGACCCAAGTAAGCCTCGCTCACGGGTATCTGAGCAATTCTTCCTGTTGCTTTTACAAAACTTCCCTCTTGTATCATCAACCCATCGCCCATTAATACAATCCCAACATTTTTGGATTCCAAATTCAGAGCAATACCCCTAGTCCCTTCTGCAAATTCGACTAATTCACCTGACATTATTCCACCAAGACCTATAATACGAGCAATCCCATCCCCCACTTGAATTACGCGACCGATATTCTCAATCCCTACTTTCCTATTATATTGTTCAATACGTTCGCGGAGAATTTTATGAATTTCGTCGACTCGAAGGGTTGCCATTAGTGTTTCTTGACTCTTTTTTTCGGAAGCAAGGGGAAAAATAATGCCTAAATTCTAAACGAAAGTAGAAGTTCAAGGCCTAATTAATTTAATTATTTCTTCGATTCTATGGCCCCGAGAATGCCAATATTAGCACGAATCGTACGGAAATGTAACTCGGTATTCAAACAACTATTCAGAGTTCCTAGAGCTCCTTGTACGGCCTGTTGGAAAACCCGTTGTCGGACCTGATTCATCGCCCTTTGTTTTTCAAAATAAAGGATTTCGTTTTTAGACTTTTCTAATTGTTCCAAACTAATAGAAGTAGCATTAATCAAATTTGCTTTTTCTCGTTCTATCTCAGAGTATCCATTCATTCGATACTCATCTGCTTCTAGTTCGACTTTCTGTAATCGAACCCGAGCTTTTTCGAGCTGCTCAATGGTCCCTCTACGCAATTCTTCCGAATTTCGAATAGTACTCAAGATTCTCTGTTTTCGATTATCTAATAAATCTTTTAATGAAAGTAGATTATCTTGCTATTAAGTTTACAATTTTTATGATCTCTTCCCGAACCAAACATGAATCTTTCGATTCATTTGGCTCTCACGCTCCTTTTTTTTTTCTTTTTTTGCTATGGCTATTTCCATATCTTTTTTTTTTATGTAATGAGCCTATCCTCTATCTTCTCTTTTCTGTTTATATTTCAATATACCGAAACCCATATTAAGAATATAAGACTAGATAAATATTAAGAGGACTCTTCCGCCTAGATAAAAATCTATCATGGTCAGCAAAGTTGTTTCTTTATTTGTATTTGCCCTTTAGTTAATAATTTCAATTTCATTAAGAAAAACGAACTAAATAAATGGAAAATGAAAATTGATAGAATTCTTTTTTTTTCTTCAAATCCAAAAAATTTCTCTTTTTTTTATTTTATACATAGGTCGTCGATTCGGCATTGGATAAAAAAGGGCAGGGTGCCCTTCTAGTAAATAGTTCAAACCATTTTATCGATATGAGTGTTTTATATCAGATAAATTCTACATTAGCTATTTCCCGTTTAAAGCATTTCGGTACTAATACTAATATAGTTGTAGAAAGAGTACCCCTTTTTACCTGGACTTCAAGCAGTTTAGCTTTAACCGTGTTAATGGTCTCACATTATTGGTCTATAGAGAATCAAAGTTGATTTACCAATGAGTCGCGAAATGCTATGGTTCTTCCATATGATTTCTGAATTTATTCAGAAGTAATTCGTCGAGATCGTGCACCTTTTTCTTATTTATCCAAAAAATACTAAAAAATATTTTAAAGTGCAGCCGGATAGATCCAATCTATTCTTGAAATAGACAACTCGCACACACTCCCTTTCCAAAAAAAATCAATACACCAACCACTACAGTTAGATTTATTAGATTTGTTGCTAAAATATCGGTATTAAGCCCGAAACTCCCAGCGGATGGCCAGTGAGCTAAAAAAACGAAAGAATGGGTTACATTTTTCATATGCTCTCCTCTTATAGATAGGACGAACAAAGAGCAAAGTTTTTCGATCACTTACTTCGCTCGCCCTTTTTTGATCGGTTTTTTTAATGTAATTTTTTTTAATGCAAATAGATTCAATCTAATAATTTCTTTTAGATTAAGTCTTAGGTCTCGTTTGACCTGTGAAAGACTCCTTTGTTGAAATGTTCCAAAAATTCCTAAAATAAAAGGAAAAAGACTTTCCACTGTCCTAAACTAAGGACGGGAAGGAAGAAGGCGAGCATATCCTCTAAATTGATCATCCTCAAATCAGCCCTTCCTGGGGTGGGGTATTGTCTGTCCCGATAAATAGGTAATTCCAGGAGTAATAAATAGGAGTAAAGTATTGATATAATTGGGATTGCAGAAGCAAATACCAATTTACTAAAAAAAGAAAAAAGTATCTAATCTAAAGGACTCATTTTCTTTTTTAGGATTAAACAAAAGGGTTCGCAAATAAAAGCGCTAGTGCCACAACTAGTCCATAAATTGTTAAAGCTTCCATAAAAGCTAGACTAAGCAATAAAGTACCTCGTATTTTACCTTCTGCTTCTGGCTGTCTCGCAATACCTTCTACAGCTTGTCCTGCAGCAGTACCTTGACCAACTCCAGGCCCAATAGAAGCAAGCCCTACGGCCAATCCAGCAGCAATAACGGAAGCAGCAGCAATTAGTGGATTCATGGTGAGTTCCTCGTGTCAAAAAAAAAGAAATGGTTAAGGATACAATCAACCAAGAAATTCTTACTTCTAAGCTCTATTGGGGAGAAGTAACTAAAAAGTACAAATTGAAATGATAATCTGAATTGTCCGAACTACTTCGAGATCTCATTTTTAGTTTCTAATCATTAGAGGTTTGTGTAAATCCATATGATTCTCATTATTCTATTTCTCTTTCTTTCCAACCAACCACTCTTTCATTCCATTCTTCTTTCTTTACTCTTCGATATCCTTGAGTTCCCATTTTTTCCCCTATCATCTAATCCATAATAAAAGACGAAATAGAGGAAGAACCCCTATTGAAATCGACCTAATCCAAATCCAATAGGAATTAAATCAAGATATACAATTGATAACAATATGCTGCATAGAACTGGATATGGAATCCAATTCCATATAGAGGGAATTCGATATATCGGATTAGATAATGAATCTAACTTAGGAATATATAATATCCCATATACATTTGTTTCTTCTATTTTGCGTATTTTCTCATTTTCTATTGATGAATCGGATTCTAAAATCATTCCTTAAAAACCCGCACAAAAGATGACTGGACTTATAGACATTAAGGATATAGATCTAGTCTGACTCCGCCCCCCTTAATGCATATATACTTTGACAATTCCGTAATATAGTCTATTCTCTCTCCTACAACTCTAGGTTGTATATTCATACGCATTTCTAACTATTTAGTTTTCCAACCAAGCGGATTATCTGGAACCATGCATGAATTGAGCTAAGCTAAAAAAAAAGACTATTTTGAAAACTAGTCAATTCAATGATGACCTTCCATGGATTCACCTATATAGGCTGCGGCTAACGTTGCAAAAATAAGAGCTTGAATACCGCTTGTAAATAATCCAAGAAACATGACCGGTATAGGGACTACTAAGGGGACTAAAGAAACAAGAACAACAACGACTAATTCATCCGCCAATATATTCCCGAAAAGTCGAAAACTAAGCGATAATGGTTTTGTGAAATCTTCTAGGATGTTAATTGGTAAAAGAATTGGAGTTGGTTTAATATATTTCTCGAAATAACTCAATCCTTTTTTGCTAAGACCCGCATAAAAATATGCCGCTGATGTGAGTAAAGCTAAAGCAACAGTAGTATTTATATCATTCGTGGGTGCTGCTAATTCCCCATGGGGTAACTGTATAATTTTCCAAGGTAAAAGAGCACCCGACCAATTCGAAACAAAAATAAAAAGGAACATAGTTCCAATAAAGGGAACCCAGGGACCATATTCTTCTCCAATCTGAGTTTTGCTCAAGTCTCGAATAAACTCAAGCACATATTCGAAGAAATTCTGACCGTCGGTCGGGATGGTTTGTGGATTCCGAACAGCTATGATAACTGAACCTAGCAAGATAGTAATTACGACCCAAGAAGTGATGAGTACTTGGGCATGAATTTGGAAACCTCCTATTTGCCAATAGAAGTGTTGGCCTACTTCTACACCCGATATATCATATAACCCCTTGAGTGTTTTAACGGAACATGGTATAATATTCATATTGTCCTCTGATAAAAATTGAACTTCAAAAAAGGAATTCTTTTGATTCAACCATCTCTTTCTCAACTCAGCAACTTGAAGTATTAATCTTATATTTAGGATACCAAGAAATCACATCAGATGATAATATATCAATACCCTCTAATATATATCAATATTCCCCTTCTTTTATCTATGCAAAAGCAAAACAAAAAGGAATAGTAAGTGATCCCATAAATCTACGCAGTTACCCAAGAATGAACTATTCTTCTTAATCAACGATTTCTTATATAGAGAGAACGGCCCTCACAAATTGCAAATACTAATTTGTTAAGAATCAATCGAATTGAAGTCATAGTGTCATCGTTGGCTGGAATCGATATATTTGCGAGATCTGGGTCACAATTTGTATCGACTAAAGAAATAGTAGGAATCCCCAAAATGGCACATTCCCGAAGAGCTATATACTCTTTTTGCTGATCAAGGACGATCACAATGTCCGGCAACCTCGTCATATATTTGATCCCGCCGAGATATCTTTGCAAGGTAGATAATTTTCTCTTCAAGATTGCCACATCTCTTTTTGGGAGATGGTGGAATTTTCCCATCTTTTCTTCTGCTCTTAAATCTCTAAATTGAGAAAGTCTAGTTTTCGTAATCGACCAATTCGTTAACATACCACTGAACCACTTTTTATTAACATAATGACAACGAGCCCTTATTGCAGCTGATGCTACTAAATCCGCTGCTCTTTTTTTGGTACCAACAATTAAGAAGCTTTTTCCCTGACTTGCTGCATCAAAAACTAAATCACAAGCTTCTGATAAAAAACGAGCCGTTCTAGCGAGATTTGTAATATGAGTACCTTTATGCTTTGCCGAGATGTAAGGGGCCATTTTAGGATTCCATTTCTTAATACCATGACCAAAATGAACTCCCGCTTCTATCATCTCTTTCAAATTGATGTTCCAATATCTTCTTGTCATTTTTTCCACACTTCCTTTTGATTTTTTCTTTTTTTTTTTTCATCCTACCATTCCATTACGGAATTTTTTTCTTTTTTTTGAAAATTAAGAAAGAGCCGAAATAGCTTGAAATAAATAATAATTGTTCCGATGTAACCTTCCACTGAGAATTGGCCATTGATACATGGTATAAACGTAACCTTAATGAATTAACTGACTTCTTTTACTTATTAAAATAAAATAAAAATCTAAAATCTGACCTGTTAGTGTTCTAAGGTCAAAAGTCTAGTTTAAATAAAAAAATCTGCTTTATGTATCCTTAAATCGTATAAATGGGGGTAAATGGGGGTTCTGATGTCTCATAGAAATTGTTTGTTACATCAGAATCAGAAGAAACTAATTCTGTATGGAGAAACAAAATATCTCTCATTTCCGACGCGAATAGATTTTTTTTTTGAATTTCGAAATAAAGGTTCTTGTCTTGTGGGGAATGATGCACAAATTTTTTGAATCCGGTACCAACAGGTATAATCCCCCCCAGAACTACGTTTTCTTTCAGGCCTTTCAACCAATCAATACGACCTCGTAGGGCAGCTTTTGCTAAAACTCGAGCAGTTTCTTGAAAACTTGCTTCAGATATGAAACTTTGGGTATTCAGGGAAGCCCTTGTTATTCCCAATAAGATTGCCCGATAATAGACCGATTCATCCAAAGCTCGTCCTGCTCGTTCTGCTCGTAATAGTCCGATTAATTCCCCAGGTGAAAAAACATTAGACATTCCATCTTCGGAAACCCGCACTTTTGATGTTACTTGGCGTATAATAATCTCTATATGTCTATTATGGATCTGTACCCCTTGGGATCGATAAACCTTTTGGATCTTATTAACCAAGGAGATACGACTTTGGGCTATGGTTAGCTCAGCTCCAATCAAGAATCCCCAGGGGACCCCAAGAATTCTTGGTATACGCTCATTCCAATCCTCAATTCTCCTTTCGAGATTCGGCGATAGTGAATCAATTGAACGCGCTTCAAAGATTTGTTCTACTTTTGGAAGACCTTGCGTTATGTCACTAGATCTCGATTTTTCATATATAAACGTAACTAACCTATCTCCTTTGTAAAGGATTTCTCCATAATGACCATGAACAGTTGCTCCTGTAGTGGCCAAATAAGGCTTAGCTGCTCTTATAACAAAGGAATCAATATTAACAATGAAAATTTGACCAGATTTTTTTATGTGCGATTTAAATAGACATACATTTTCGCAAATAAATTGTCCAAGGTGAATTATTGCCAATGTCTCCTCCCAAGAATCATGATGGAGAAAGTGCCAATTCAAATGGAATGGATCCAACATGATGTTACTATCGAAATTCGAAATCCTTTGATTTTCATCTATTAAAGAGTATTTAAGCCCTTGAAGTACTTGGAGGGTTTGTTTCAAATTGTCAAGGAACAAATATTTTTTTAACAGGATCTGATTATGCGTTCTTAAATAGTAAGATGAAGAAAAATTCGATATACTAGGTACAATAGCGGCTAAGGGCCCAAAAATATCTCGAATAGGAATTCTAGGATTCGATTCTTTTACCGCATTGGGATATTTCGAATTCTTGAATAAACCAATTCGAGAACAGTTGGATGCCGACAAAATCATCAAAGATTGGTATTCTTTATTTTGATTCAACAAGGTGCCAATAGCTTCTTGATGTTGGCTAAGTGATTGAATCTTCGCCTTGGAATAAAAGGAATTGGTGCGATCTAACCTATTATTGGGAATCGGTCCTGCACTTGTCCTATCATACCTTCTTCGTGTATACGAAATAGTGGACTTGACTAACTCAATTCTTAGGAAATCGCGAATCAGATCATTTGCTCTTACCTCAACAAGGGAAGCACGAGCCTCCTCTTTTTCTTCTTGTTCCCAATTCACTACTAAGCAAGTTCGAACAAATTGACTATTCGTATGATAAATTCTTTGAGTTAACTTGCTATTTTCATGAGAAATAAAATTGACAAGTCGAAGTTGGAAATTATCCTCTTCTTGCAAGAGATCTTGCGGGAAAAGTGTTGCTAAATTTCTCCCTTCGTCCATTTCATATGCGACTGCAGGTCGAACCGAAACAAAATACTTTTCCTTGCTCTTGAGAATTTTTTTCCGTTGAACATAGACCCAATTTTTCCTTTTTTTTGATTCCTTAGAATCTTTCTTTTCTCTTTCTGGTGGTATCAAACTACCACCTAATATCTTATCCGCCTCTTCAGGAAAATGAATATCTCCGGAAAAGATTTTGAGTTCCGTATGGCTTTTTTTTCTCTTCACTCGGACTAATCCACCTAGTCGACTTCTTGTATTTTTTGTGAGTTGTGTATCCACTCCAATGATACTATTATCAAGTACCTTTAGGGATGAGGATCTCGGCAAGATATGCAGTTCTTGAAGAATGAAAAAAAACCGATCTAGTTCTTTTTGGTATTTTAGACTAAATTCTTTTGTTCCTCGATGCTCAATCAAACCCTCTTTTTTTAAGATGGAATCTTTCTCTGGGCTCCCGTATTCGTCCTCTGAGTCTTCTTCTGAGTCTTCCTCTAAAGTCCCATATTCGTCCTCTGAGCCTTCTTCCGGGCTCCCATATTCGTCCTCTGAGTCTTCCTCTAGAGTTCCATATTCGTCCTCTCGGGTTCTATATTCGTTCTCTGGGCTCCCATATTCGTCTTCTGAGTCTTTCTCTCCAGTCCTATATTCATCCTCTAGGATCCCATATTCGTCTTCTAGGGCTTCATATTCGTCCTCTAGGATCCCATATTCATCTTCTAGGGTTTCATATTCTTCCTCTCGGGTCCTATATTCGTTCTCTGGGCTCCCATATTCGTCCTCTGAGTCTTCCTCTCGAGTCCTATATTCGTCCTCTAGGGTCCTATATCTAAATTTAACAATTCCTGAACCCTTTTTATCTTTTCTGTATCGTGGATCGTCAAAATAAGCAAAAATAGTATTTCTACGTAAAACACCCATAAAGGGTATTTCAATCGAAATCCCCAAACAGGATATTAGTTCTTTCTCTTGTTCTTGATGATATTGTAATGGAATGACGAACCCATTTCTTCGCTTTTTTGCCAACAAATCTGAATTATCTTGAAGAATAGAAGGATAGACAAAATTCCAATGGCCATTGGACATGATTCGATCCGGCGTTGAATAATCAAGAATTTCCCTATCTTTTTTACCAAAAGTATCCAACAGTCTATGTCTTACTTGATCATTAGCCATTGAGAGGTCAAAGAGATATCTTCCGTCAACAGAAAAAGAATAAGTATTCATTTGATCTTGATCCTTGTGGAGCGAAAAAGACGCTATACTGGATCTGCACATACTTACTGACAATATCCATAAATGGCTTGTTTTTGGTAATCGACGAAGATTACCATATTGATATTCGGGCGCATGGTAAACATCAATACTCCAGTGCATTTCCCCGTCTGATTCGGAATAAATATGCTTTTGTACTTTTTCTTTAAAATGCAAAGTGGACGTTCCGGCACGAATCTCCGCAATTACTTGTTCGGATTCTACATATTGATCATTTTGCACTAGAATCAAGCTTTTTGAGGGAATATTCACACTATATAGAATATCCTGACTCTGAATAGTTACATGCAAGTCTATATAACATAGAAAAGCAGGCTGCCCATGACGGGTACGTGTGGGGTGAACCAAATCTTCATTGAATTGGATTTTTCCATTCGAAGGGGATCGTACAAGGTCGGCAGTACCCCCTGTGAATACTCCGCCAGTATGAAAAGTTCTTAATGTTAGTTGAGTCCCTGGCTCCCCAATTGATTGACCTGCAATAATACCTACGGCTTCCCCCAATTCGACCAGATCGCCATGAGTGGGACTCCGACCATAACATAATTGACAGATCCAAGATGTGCTCCGGCAAGTAAAGGGGGTTCTAATATATATTGGTTGTGCTCGAAATGGTTGTGCTCGAAAGGCAGTTATGAATCGATTGACTAATCCAATTCCAATATCTTGATTTCGAGCGGCAATGCATCGTGAACCAATATATATATCGTCTGCTAATACACGACCAATTAGTGTTTGGACAAAAAGTTTTTCCGTCATCCCATTTTGAGGACTCAAAGAAATACCTTGGATAGTACCACAATCTCTTCTACGCACAATAATATGTTGAACTACTTCAACAAGTCTACGTGTAAGATATCCAGCATCCGCTGTTCGTACAGCAGTATCTACAACCCCTTTGCGGGCTCCGTAGCAGGAAATTATATATTCTGTCAAAGAAAGTCCCTCGCGTAAATTGCTTTGAATAGGTAAATCAATCATTTGTCCTTGAGGATCCGCCATTAATCCTCTCATACCTACTAATTGGTGTACCTGAGATGCATTTCCTCTGGCTCCTGAAAAAGACATTAGATAGACTGGATTAGAAGGATCCGTTATCCGAAAATTCGAATTCATTTCTTGTTTCAAATATTCACTTGTAGCATACCATATCTCAACGGATTGGCGTAATTTTTCTACCGCGTGTACAGCCCCATAATAATAGTGTTTCTCCAAAAGAAAACTCTGTTGTTCCGCGTCTTGCACTAACCATCCCTTAGATGGTATTGTTAAAAGATCCTCGATTCCTAATGAAATCGATGTAGTAGTGGCTTGATGAAAGCCCAGAGTCTTTATTTGATCCAGTATATGGGATGTATATCCCATTCCGAAATGATCTATTAATCTGCTAATAAGTCGTTTCATAGCAGTTCCGTCTATCTCTTTATTATGAAAGACCAGATTGGCCCGTTCCGCCATACATAAGTACCCCCTTTTTCGGCTGAGTAGGATTCGACAATTGCTGAGTAGGATTCGACAATGGGCCTGAGTCAGTGATTCAAAATTTAATTAACTTCCTTTCCTTAATCTCAATCTGTATTCGCGCGGCAAAAATGATGATACTAGCGAAATCGGAATGCCCCCCGAAAGGGAGGGGCATCGCCGAATCTAACTTCCTTGTTTAGATAGTGTATGAATAGGCCTGACTAAATCCTTGTATGGCTTCCTCTATTTCTCTATAAAAAGAAATATGACCAAGAGTGCTTCGAATGTATATAGAACGGATTTCTTTTTTTCTATTTCCCACTATTAGATAGTGGGCATAAATCTCATGATAAGTCCCCAAAGATTCATATTGAACTTCAATCGGAACTTCTCTTGACCCAATGACGCGTTGATCTAGTTTCCATCGGAGCCACAAGGGACTGTCTAAACTGATTCGTTTCTGTCTATAAGCTCCCAGTGCATCATAGGAATTAGAAAAATGGGGTTCTTTATCTTTTGTATACTTATAATTATTATTATTGTAGTTTACTTTTTGATTTGGATAGTTTCCGCAACTATTATATCTATTTGCACAAATACCCCGACGGTTTCCAATCGTTAATACATAAAGTCCGATAAGCATGTCTTGGGTCGGTACGCAAATAGGATCCCCAATAGCGGGAGATAGGAGATTCATATGAGAAAACATAAGTAAACGGGCTTCCGCCTGAGCTTCCAAGGATAAAGGTAGATGAACAGCCATTTGATCCCCATCAAAGTCCGCATTGAAACCCTTACACACTAATGGGTGTAAACAAATAGTACGCCCCTCCACTAAAGTAGGTTGGAAGGCCTGTATGCCTAATCTATGCAGGGTAGGTGCTCTATTCAACAGTACAGGATGTCCCCGCATAACTTCTTGAAGTATTTCCCATACAATGGGTTCCTTTTCCCAAATTTTCCTTTTAGCAATCCTGACATTAGAAGTAGCGCGTTTCGTGATTAAATCGCGAATTACAAATAGCTGAAAAAGCTTTATTGCTATCTCTAGAGGTAATCCACATTGATGTAATGAAAGCGAAGGACCCACAACAATGACAGAACGCCCCGAGTAATCGACCCGTTTTCCAAGCAGAGTCTCGCGAAACCTTCCCTCTTTACCTTCAATTACATCTGAAAGTGATTTGTATACTTTATTGTGACCATCCCTCGTTGGTTGCTCGCGGGACCCACTATCAAGAAGTGTATCCACGGCTTCTTGTACCAATTTTTCCTGGCACATTACTAAATCTGCTGGCGCTAATTCACTTCTTTTTAATAGATAGGCAAGGTTGTTGTTCCGACGAATAACTCTCTTATAAAGTTCATTAATATCCGAAGTCACTACTTTATCCCCAGACCTATAAACAATGGGTCTCAATTCGGGAGGAAGAACTGGTAATAAGCACAAAACCATCCATTCTGGTTCTACATTTGTTTGAATAAAATGTTTCGCCAATTGCATGCGTCTAATCAAAAAAACTTTTCTTATTCGTCTTTTTCTATCTTCCCATTCATCTCCACTATACCCCTCGTCTTCTAATTCCTTCCATTCGACCAAGGAATTCTCTATAATAATTCGCAAATCCAAATCTGCTAATTGTTCTCTAATAGCACCCGCTCCTGTCGCAATTTCCCGATTTCGAAATGTTGCAAAGCCTGGGGTAGAAAAAAAGGGAGAAATGCTGTGGTTACAGGATGCAATTTCATCTTCGAATAAACCTCGTAATCGTAAGAAAGTAGGTTTTTTAGCGCTGGGCCTAGCAAAAGAGAAATCGCCATATACTAGGCCCTCCAATTTCTTAAGGGGTTTATCTAAAAGGTTCGCGATATAACTAGGAAGACCTTTCAAATACCACACATGAGTCGCGGGACATGCGAGTTTGATGTATCCCATTTGATATCTTCGTATCCGAGAATCAACAAATTCTACTCCGCATTTTTGGCAAAATCTTTCCTCTTCGTTTTCAGCTCCGCTCGCTCGAGAATTTCCACAAGCACAAATTCCGCTTTTTATGGGTCCAAAGATTCTTTCGCAAAACAATCCATCTTTTTCTGGTTTATCGGTTTTATAATGAAAAGTAGAGGGCCTTGTGACTTCGCCAACGACTTCCCCATTAGGTAGGTTTTTGTTAGCCCAAGCCTTTATTTGTTGAGGGGAAACGAGTCCAATTTGAAGTTGTTGATGTTTATATTGGTCAATCATAAATAAGAAAAGAATTTATATTTATATTTATTCCGATCAAACTTCCTCCCTATTAACCTGGAAGTTCTTCTCAGATACAAGGAAATGATTCAGTTCTAGAGCCAAAGATCGTAGTTCTCGAACGAGCACTCGAAAAGATTCTGGAGGATACTCGTGATTAGGTACTCTTTTTCCCCAGATCGTAGCATTAAGTATTTCTTGGCGAGCTATAAGATGATCAGATTTATAAGTAAGTATCTCTTGTAAAATATGAGCAACACCAAATCCTTCTAAAGCCCAAACTTCCATTTCTCCTACTCGTTGTCCCCCTTGCTTGGCTCTTCCTCTAACGGGTTGTTGTGTAACAAGTGAGTAGGGCCCAGTAGAACGTCCATGGATTTTCTCATCAACTTGATGAATTAATTTTAAGATATAGGACTTCCCTATTAGAACAGGTTGTTCGAAGGGGTCTCCTGTTCTTCCATCAAATATTCTGCTTTTTCCCGGGTACTCGGGTTCAAATACCCATGGATTTTTTGTTTGTTTACTGGCTTCATATAATTCTGAAAACACAAGTTTTCTTGAAGCCTCTTGCTCATATCTCTCATCAAAGGGTGCTATTCTATAATGTTTCTTTAGCAGATCCCCGGCTAATCCGAGCGAGCTTTCAAATATTTGTCCCACATTCATTCGTGAGGGTACTCCTAAGGGATTGAAGACCATATCAACAGGTGTTCCATCTTGCAAATAGGGCATATCTTGCCTGGGCAAAATTTTGGAAATGATCCCCTTATTCCCGTGTCTTCCGGCTACTTTATCCCCAACTTTGATTTCGCGTTTCTGTAAAATATATACACGAACCATTATGTCTAGGGGGTCCCTCTGGATCCATTTCACATCGATAACGCGCCCTCTTCCACCTATAGGTAGTTTGAGAGAAGTTTCTTTTGAAGTGGATACCTCAAGGCCAAATATGGCCCGTAATAACCCAGCTTCCGCGATATACGACGATTCGCTCGCTATCTGAGGCGTTAATTTACCTACTAAAATATCGCCAGTTTCTACCCAGGATCCCAACCTAACAACTCCATTTCTGTCCAAATTGCGGAGTAAATGTTCTTCTAGATGTGGTATTTCTTTAGTAATTTTTTCAGCGGAGCCTTGGCTTGTCGTATCCGTCTGAATTTCATATTTTCGGATGTGAAAAGAAGTATAAATATCCTCATATACCAAACGTTCGCTAATTAGTACTGCGTCTTCAAAATTGTAACCTTCCCATGGCATATAAGCTACTAATACGTTTTTTCCTAAAGCAAGTTCCCCACCAACTGTAGCAGCTCCCTCCGCTAAAATTTGTCCTTTTTTAATGGATTTACCCCACAGAACCCGAGGTTTTTGGTGCATACAAGTATTTTTGTTAGAGCGCCGATGGGTAACTAAAGGAATACTTATAGTCTTCCCACTACTTGATAAAAGGATCTTGTGACTATCAGTAGAAATGATCTTTCCCTCGCGTTCGGCTATAACGGAAACCCTCGAATCTAGAGCTGTTTGGCGTTCCAATCCAGTTCCAACAATGCACTTCTCGGACCGAGAAAGCGGAACTGCTTGGCGCTGCATATTAGAACTCATTAAAGCCCGATTCGCATCATTATGCTCAATAAAAGGAATGAGAGAACCTCCAATAGAAAAATATTGGAAAGGAAAAATACTTCTAACATGAATCTGTTCCCATGCAATAGTCAGGAATTCTTGACGGTATCTAGCTGGAACAACCTGTTCTTCCTGAATACCCTGATTCAAGGACAAAGAATTTCCTGCTGCTATCATATAATATTCATCTCTATTTGGTGATAAATAAACCACCCGTCTCTCTTTTTTTTCTTTTGCTTTCTCAGATATTTCATAAAAGGGACTCTCTATGGACCCCCACCAGTGGTCAATTCTCGCATGAATAGCTAAGGATCCAGTAAGTCCAACATTGATTCCTTCGGACGTGTCAATTGGACAAATACGCCCATAGTGACTCGGATGAATATCTCGGCTCCGAAAACTTGCAGTTCTCCCCGTCAATCCTCCAGGACCCAAACAACTCACTTTTCGCCCATGAACAGTTTGTGTCAATGGATTGGTTTGATCAAAAACTTGAGATAAGGGGTATGTGCCAAAAAAGGTCTCATAAGTAGTTATTAATAAAATCGAAGTTGAAGTTGGAGTTACCAAAATTTGTGGAGTCGGTTTCGATTGACGTATGAATACTCTACGGATAGTTTTTTGAACCGCATGTTGTAAACGACCAAGAGCCAGTCCGAATTGATCTTGTAACAGATCCGCAACCGAACGAATACGTTTATTTTTCAAGTGATTCATATCGTCATCGTCAAGTATACCCGTTCCAAATTTCATTCCAATCAAATGATCCATAGCGGCCAATACATCTCGTGGTAACAAGAATGTATTGTTCTGAGGTATATCAAGATTCAGTCTCCGATTCATATTTCGTCGACCAATCCTTCCTAATTCACATTTTTGTTGAAAAAATTTCTTTTGTAATTCCTCACATAAGGACTCCGAAAATACCAGGTCCCCACCTACACAAGCAAATTGTTGATAAAACTCCAAAATAGCTTTTTCTTTTGACTCAATCCTCTTCTTCTCCTTAGCATTCGGGAAAGATAAGAAAATTTCAGGGTAGGAAACATTATCTAGAATTTCTTTTAGATTCGAACCCATAGCTGATGATAGAACTAGAATAGATATCTTTTGTTTTCTACTCACGCGAGCCCATATCCTTTCTTTTTTATCAATTGCTAATTCCGATCTTCCTCCCCAATCTGATATTATAGTCCCAGTGTAGATAGAAATTCCCTTATGGTCTAATTCCGAGCGGTAGTAAATACCAGGACTTAGCAATATTTGATTGATCACAATTCGGTATATTCCATTTATTATAAAGGTTCCTAAGGAATTCATTATAGGAATGTTTCCAATAGAAATGGTTTGCTTTTGCACATCGAAACCAAAAATTAATCTCGCAGATACATATAATTCGGAAGAATAGGTGAGTGATTCATACACAGCATCCCTTTCTTTTATCGAGGGTTCTAGCAATTGATATCCTTTCGCAAATAATTGAAATGCAATTTCGTGATCTGGATCTTTAATTGTTGGAAACTTCTCAAGTTCTTCTGCCAAGCCTTGATTAATGAACCTACAAAATCCCTCGAATTGGATCTGACTAAATCCGGGTATTGTGGACATTCCCTCATTTCCATTCCGGAGCATCTTAATCTTAAGTTTCCTGTTTATCGAAGAAAAATTCCATTATCAGCTCACTCTTCATCAATCCCTATGGATCGATCTAGCAATTATGGAATCCATATTCTGTTTACTGAATCACATGAAATTCTAGGGAACTTCACATACATATTTCATATATGTATTTCATACATATGAATGGAGACAATTTCGACGAAAGTTCGAATTTGCCAGGGGTACAAATCGAATGAAAATGAATTGATAAAACATTCCTAGAAAAAAATTCTGCCACTTACACTTTATAATACTAATCAGATTGGATGGCAAAGATTTCTCATTTTATCTCCTTTCTATGAATGGGATAAAGCCATAATATAATAATTTATAAGCACTAGAAAATTTGACTTTAGTTTGATTTAGAATAGCACGCTTAGTTTAATTTCAAAAAAGAATAAGAATTTGAGGGTTCTTTTTTGTTTCGTAGTAGTAGAATTGCTAGAAAATATAGGATTTCATTGTAGAATCCTAAAATAAAGTAAGTCCTTTTTTTAAGTACATGCCAATCTAGTTATCCACCTCTCCACATATCCCTGCTTTTATCGTAATTTCACTTGGGTGGGCCAAGATGGTCAGGTCATACTCTATATCAGACCAAATTTATTTTTTTTATTCAAGATATTTAATGCAATGAAAAATTAAAGCACGATTCCCCATAGAGATATGTACATAAGGGGGATCCATGGATAATAATGCTGTTATGGATAATAATGCTGTTCGGACCTGTAGTTTACCTATACACGGATTAGGCATAAATCCATTCTATTTTATTATGCCATTAAAAGGAAGGGGGGAGAGAATACCGATTTAAGAGTCGTTCACTACTGCAATTCAAAAAAAAAAATAGAATTCTAGTTAATGGTTCCAATTTGTTCTGAATTTTGCAGCCTGTGACTGGAAATCCACTTTTTCTCTTTTTTCATCTCAATAGAAAGAAAAGGGAAGTTTTCTAGTGTTAGCAATGTTTGTTTTAAGATAGAATCCATCGAGGAGAATAATTGAAACTGGATTCAAAAAAAGCAGGAATAGATTTTTTGAAAAAGATTGGAAAAAAGTAAGTAGAATTAGATTCAAGATAAAAGAAAGGAGGTTTTAGTAAGAAAACCTGGATGAATACTTGCTCTTTTCTCTATTTTAGATCGTATTTTTTGGCGGCATGGCCAAGCGGTAAGGCAGGGGACTGCAAATCCTTTATCCCCAGTTCAAATCTGGGTGCCGCCTGATCAATAAAATACTTAGGCTTATAGTACTGATCGAACTCAACAAATTCGTACCCTGCATAAGTTGGGGCAAGAGAGTAACTAGGCCTGGCGATACTGGATTTTGAGAACCCATAGTTCTATCCTCAAACTAGGGTTTGTTTTGTCGGTAGTGGCCCAAACGGCTACCAATAAGGATGAGGTTGCGTTTCCTTATTCTTTTATTAATTTTAATTGATTCTTAATTGATTCGATTCGAGAATTCAAAATTACAAGGCTAAGATGTCAGAAATCTTGATATCCAAAGGGCCCCTAAGGGGCATTCTTTTTTTTTCAATCTAAGATTGAAGAAGGGACTCCACGAAGGAATATCAAGACTTCCTAATTATCATACTTTTTATTTATCATACATCTTATGCTACCTACATACACTAAAGTAAGGGCTACTGATTCTGTCGAGAATCAGATTGAATAGGCTGATCAAAAATCAATTTCGGAGTTGTGGATAAAGTCTCCTCATTCTTTCATAGAATGATAGAAGGGCTGTAGGGTTTAGGTTAAAAATAAACATAGGCAAGGTAGGTATCCAATAAATATTTATCTATCCTAATTTTATGGTATATTCTGACGTCCTTTGCTTATAAAAAAAGGGTAACAAAAGGAAGAAAAAATCTTCCTATTCCCGCGTCTTCTATTCAGGACATCATCCCCGTACTCTTTTTTAAGGAAAAGGGCTATGTATCGTATTTATACTTAATGCTCTCCAATTCTACCAGAAATCCTATAAGAATTTGTTAGGAGTAAATTCCTTGAACTGATTCATCCATAGCGTTAGGGCAGAATCCCTTTTTGACTCTGTACCCTTGATTCCACTATGATTATTGATCAATAGTAGAATAATTCCTTCATAGAAATAGGAGACATAATTTACATGGATATAGTAAGTCTCGCTTGGGCTGCTTTAATGGTAGTCTTTACATTTTCTCTTTCACTAGTAGTATGGGGGAGGAGTGGACTCTAGGGATACTACTAATTGATTGAGTAGTCGAATTGTTGTATCAACTTTTTTCTTTAATTGATCGTTTTGTATTCATCATTTTGCCAAACTTTATTCTTTCTCTCTTTCTTTAGTTTTGTTTCACTCCTGTACCTGTAAGAAACTCTTGTAAGAAAGAGTCGTTCTATTCTACTATATAGAAATAGAAAGAGCGATTACAGCAATTCAAAATTTCTACTAGAAGTGACGAATGGTTAAAAAAGTTCTATACATAAGAAAATTAGACTTTCTTCCACGGAGCTATTCACAACATATCGCACACTTTCCATTTGTTTTATATTCTTTTCTTATTCTTAGAATAATTTTTATGCTCTTTTGAAGCATCTCGCCGCATGTTTAAGCATGAAAGATTCGCTGGTTTTTTCCTTTTACTTTTTTTTTTTTACTTTTTACTTTTTACTATAGTCTATTCTCATATTATTTTTATCTCCCTCCATGGATTCTTTCGTGAAGAATTGTCTTCGATTTTTTTATTTTGACTTGATTGAAATTAAGTGGATGCAGTGAAAAAACAAATTGAATTAGACTACTATTTCAATCTACTAATCTATTCTATGTAGATTCAAGATAATATAATAGGTAGATTCAAGATAATATAATAGAAAGACTCTAAAGTGTCGTAGAAAAAACTATATGTAGTTCTTTCTACCACACTTTATGATTCCAATCAGATCCTTTCATTTAAGACTTGGATTTTTATTTTATTTAATCCCTTTTTCATTTCTTCAATGATTAATTGGAATTCCAATTAATCATTTTGGCTGACTGTTTTTACATAAATAATAAGTAAAAAGGCAGTAGGAACTAGAATAAACAGTGCAGTAGCAATAAATGCGAGAATATTGACTTCCATAACCTCTTTATTTTTTTTCACAATAACTCGGGATGTAATCCCATGGAGAGGAAAAAGGGGTATCCTGTAAATTCAAGGGGAGGACTTGCATTCTGATAATACTGAATCAATTCAATATTATGAATATCGGATCTATCAAATCAATTCATGGTTGAGAGTGGAATAGTATAACATAGGAAGATCCACTTTTTCTTTTCTATATCTATAACCCACGATCCTTCTTATCTTATCCAATTTCCCTTCCTTTTTCTTATAGTTATACATACAATTATGTATGTATGTATTATATGACCGACTTTCTATGGGTCACATAGACATCCAAATAAGCAGTAGAAGTAGAAGTGAGATGGAGAAAAGAGGGCTTAAATAAAATAAAATCGAATATTTGAATTAATTTAGGAAAAAGGGCGTTTGCTTTGCTTGGTTTTTCTTTTATTTTATTAGGTTACTATCAATATCCACTTTTGGGGTCTAAAGATGAGAACAGATCCATAAAAAAGGAGTCCGCAAATGGAATGAAAATGAGATAGATTCTTTCCAATTAGTCATTGAACATACACAAACAAAGTTGGAACTACAAAATGGAGGGGGCCTGGTTTAATCCAAAAAGTAAAGTACTAATTATATTCAATTAAATTCACTGTCTATGTCTAAGAAAAAACGAATACGATTTATGTATGGATTTCGGTAAAATATCGGTACTCTATTCCATAAGAGTCGAATAGGAAGTTAAGATGAGGATGGTATCATCATAAGGATAGAGTAATATCCTAAATTATACTAATCCAAGTATGATATGTATGTCTTTCCTTATCAACCGGGAGTAGTGAAAAAAAAAATTCCTATAGGCCTCCCCTCCCTCTTTAATGAGAAATGCGAAATAAAAAAAGTGAAATAAGGGTGCCCCATAGGTATTTGATCTTCTCTCCTGCCCCCCTTTTTCATGGAAAAAGGAAAGATGAATTTCTCCATTCATTGAACCCTAGTTCGGGACTGACGGGGCTCGAACCCGCAGCTTCCGCCTTGACAGGGCGGTGCTCTGACCAATTGAACTACAATCCCCGCGGGGTGTATGGCATACCTATTCTTAAATAAAACCATAAGAAGATTCGATTCGCCTGTCGTACTCTAAGAAATAGACGAATCATATACTACATACCCACATATCATATGTGGGTATAGTGAGAGTGACATAACTAGTATGTCGCGATTTTTTATCGCTAAAAATGGATGATAATCCACCTTTCATTTCAATAAGAAAAACTCTTTTGTTTGTAAAAAAGGAATGAGAGAGATATGGATTAGAAAGAAATTTCCCCCTTTCGCTTTATCCTTTATTTCTATGGATCAGACATTTTATTTTATGGAAGAAAAACAAATGGATTTAGTTCATATTCACGAAGCCCTAGATTTTTGGGCCGAGCTGGATTTGAACCAGCGTAGACATATCGTCAACGAATTTACAGTCCGTCCCCATTAACCGCTCGGGCATCGACCCAGGAAGAATTTATTCTAGGGTTTTTTATAATCTATGATTAACCTCCTTTCATAATACTCCCTACCCCCAGGGGAAGTCGAATCCCCGCTGCCTCCTTGAAAGAGAGATGTCCTGAACCACTAGACGATAGGGGCATCACTTCACTAGACGATAGGGCCATATACAACCGCTCGTCATTATACTATAATGATAGTATGAGCAGTTTTTTGGAATTGTCAATATACTCGAAGAGTATAACTAGATCCAAAGCAAAGAGTCTTTCCTACTTTTCTGTTATGCTTTCATAGGATTTTTTTTAGTTGATGGTTAGGTTAATTCACGGATCATTCCCTACTTTTTAGGGAAATTCATTTAAAGGGTATAGAATAAGAATAGATTAATAAAAGGGATTCTAGATTAGTTCAGTACAGGTAGTGATTTGATTGATCTAACAGGAAAAAGAGTCCAATTTGATTTCTTTTTTGTAATTTCCACCCCGTGCTTCGTTTAGCGTTCAGACCAAAAATGCATGCATCCCACACTAAGTCATAAAATGCAAGAAAAAATGGAGAAATTTTCAAAAACAAAGAAAAAAAAGTGAATAAATAATAAATTTAGTAGAAAAGTACTTTATTGGATTCGAACCGATGACTTACGTCTTACCATGGCATTACTCTACCACCAAATAAAAAGCCCTTTATCGGATTTGAACCGATGACTTATGCCTTACCATGGCATTACTCTACCACTGAGTTAAAAGAGCTTTTTATTCAATTCAAAAATTAGCCACTTTGATTTCTCATTATGAGTCTACTGCATAATGTACATATATTATGTACATTATGCAGTGCGAGGTTCAAAATCTTGAGAGTTCAAAATCTTGAGAAAATCAAGAAAAATAAGAAAATCTTTCCTATTCTCTCTTATCACTTGCACAAAGTAGAGGTTTTTTTCTTTTTTTATATAAATACTTTTTTATATAAATACATATATTTATATAAAATATAAAAAAATACATATAATAAAATACGTGAAGAGAGAGTTGACACAATAAAAAATTCTTATTAGTATCCGATATACTTGAAGAGGGTAAGTTCATAGGTATGTAAACATGATCTCGGACGACTCACCAAACCAAAGCCCAGAAGTTCTATTTTTTAGAAGAGGAGAACAAATATGTATCAATTGTTGAATCGGATACAACAATGGGCAAAAAAAAAAAAAGGCCAAAGGGGCAATAAGAGCTGCTGTTAAAAAAACGATAGACTTTGTTTTTTTTATCTTTAGGCTATTGACTTTTCACGTGCTCAGAACGTTCTGCAGAATTAGGGACTTTTTTCTTCTATTGGCTGATCTTATGATGAGAACTTTCTCCATTTATGTTTTATTTCCTCTAATTCTAATTGGGTAGGGTATAAAGGAATTCGCGCTCTTCATATACCCATATGGTTGGGTATTAATTTTCAGTGATATACTTCTTGTCTGTTTTGGTGAGAAATTGAAACTATTTTTAACAGGCATCTCTTAGAAAAACCTTCGAGTTCAAAACTTTTCAATTTTTCTTAAAAAGTTTTGGACAGATTTGTTGAAGCGATTTTTAACAGGTACCCCTTCCTTGGAAGGGGGGTACTTGAATATTCTCAAAGGATTCTGGTTGGTGCATTTTGAACAAACTATGTTGGAGTTTTAGCAACAATTTGCTTGTAAAAAGTGGGCAGTCGAATTTATACTGCAGAGTATCAAAATTATTCTACTGCCTGCCCAACAAAAAATAATAAACCATACCCTACATACCTAACTCCTCCTGGCTATGGGTTTTCTGTTTCCGAAGATTAGGAAAAAAGGAGGATTCTGGAACCCTAAAGGTTCGATGGTATATGGATAGGGAAAATATAAGATTCCCGATCCTAGCGGGAAAAGGAAGGGAACAGATACCCAATATGATTCTTGGGAGGAACATTTGGTAATGGTCTTGGTCCTCTATGCTCTTTTTTATGTGTTCTTAGTTCTATTCATCTTCTTTAATTCTTTTAAACAAGAATCTAATAAACTAGAATTGAGTGGAAAAGAGGAGAAGAAATTGGTAAATGGAGAGGATCGACTAACCAGAGACATTTAGGATCTTCTTTACATCAGGTAAATCCGTCGGGTCCTGTCCGCTTCTCCGTTTAAGTTACGACTCTTTGTTTCTTGCTTCTCTCAAGCCATAGGGAAAGTCTATGATGAATTTTAAAAATGCATCTCACTCTTTCTCTACGGCTCGGACTTCATGATAAGTGGGGGAAGAAAGAAAACATCTTCCCCAATTTCTTTGTTCAGAATTGAACAAAAAAGAAAAGGAAGAAAGGGATTTATGGGGGCAGTGCTGCTCCCTATATCTCCTAGTGTATGTTGTAGGAATAATCAAACTATTCCTTAGAGCAGTCTGGCACACTTACGTCCTCGCAAAACAAATAATGATCATTGTAGTCGTAACCGTAGAATACGACCCTAATCGAAATGCATACATTTGTCTCATACACTATGGGGATGATGAGAAGAGATATATTTTACATCCCAGAGGGGCTATCTAAACCCTAAAGCTAAAGTAAAGGCCCGCGATCGAAGTACCAACAGCTGACTGTCATGAACCTTCTCCATTTGATTCAATAAGGGGGAATTAGCCTCCTTCTCGAATGGCTACCCTTGACAAAGGGTAGCGTTGGTATCATAATCTACATGTAGCGGGTATAGTTTAGTGGTAAAAGTGTGATTCGTTCTATTAATAACTGAATTTGAAATGATATACTTAAGGCGTCCTTAAGTTTTTATATTCCGATGAAAACTTTAGTTCTTATAAAGGATTTAATCCTTTTCCTCTCAATAGCATATTGAGGAAGAATATACATTCTCGCGATTTGTACCCAAAAACTAATTGAAATTGCATCCAAAATACAAATTGGATTATGAGTACAGAGTCGCGAAGCATAATTTTGCATTGGATTAAGTATTCCAATTTTAAAAATATGAGTAAAGGATCTATGGATGAAGATACAAAAAAGTTTATTTCCAATCGTAACTAAATCTTCTTTTGTTAAAAAAGGAAATGGAAGCCAAATAGCTAAAAAACGGTAGTTTTGGTTTACTAGAACCATCAGCATATTGTTTCAGCTCGGTGGAAACCTAATTCTTTTCCTCAGGATCTCTTGAATGAAATTAGGGAACGAAGTAAGTAGATTAGATAGATTTAGTAGAATTTCTATCTCCTACTCTATAGGGATCATCTAGAAAGCGGAGAGCTTTGGTTCCATTCAGATAGAAAAGCTGACATAGATGTTAAGTGGTGAGAATATCCATAAAGGAGCCGAATGAAATCAAAATTTCATGTTCGGTTTTGAATTAGAGACGTTAAAACTAATCAACCAACGTCGACTATAACCCCTAGCCTTCCAAGCTAACGATGCGGGTTCGATTCCCGCTACCCGCTCCTTTCTGTATAAAAGGACTATTCTATTTGTCTAGACATGGTAGAGTCCTGTATTCAACCTTTTTCGTCCACCAGTTTCCGTCCCTCCAGAGCGGAGTAGAGCAGTTTGGTAGCTCACGAGGCTCATAACCTTGAGGTCACGGGTTCGATTCCCGTCTCCGCACTTAGCAGTCTGTATAAAAGGACTATTCTATTTGTATAGATATGGTAGAGGGCTGGGCGGTATCCAACCCTTTTTTATTCATTAGTTCCCGGCCCTAAAGGGCCAAATGGAGCAGTTTGCGAAGTCACTTGCCCCTACAAGAAGAACTCTCAAGGCTCCTTCCTACCCTGCAGAAAATAAAAAAGAAATGAAAGAAAGGCACAGTCTACCTCCCTTCCCTTTAAAAGCAGTTTGCCAGTTGTTTGTCTCGGTGAATCCCCAATTTAGGGAGCCCTGTTGGCGAGTTCGATTCCCGCCTCCGGAGCCCCTTTTTTTTGAGTGGGGTGCAAAAGAAGGGTAAGATAGTAAGGGATATGGTACTAGACTAACACCTACTTAATTTAATATAAGTAGTTAAGTAGTCAACTAGACTCAATTTTTTATCATAGTACCTTACTAAATTAAGCTGGCGAGCGGCGGGAATCGAACCCGTATCTTCTCCTTGGCAAGGAGATGTTTTACCATTGAACTACGCTCGCTACGGGATATATTTTATAGGGTATATCCGCCTGGGTCGACCGTCTATGTCTGGGTCGACCGTTTCATTTTCTATTATATTAGATTTTTCTTTTTTTTAATTGTCTATCAATCAATATTCTAATGGCAATGGAATTTCATAATAATGAAAGAGAAGAGGTAGCAATTCGGAACGCAAATTGCATTTTAATGCGTCTCACAATTCCAATTTTTTCGAAGAAATGGCCTTTTTATTTATTTTGTATCGGGCTACTAAATACTAAACAAATTTAAGAAATGAGAGAATTACAAATTTAAGAAATGAGAGAATTCAGAATAGCTACCAGAAAGACTAGTCCAATCCATAATGATGTACCGGAAAATA